GCGCCATATTCTAGGAGCCCAAACTATGTGATTGAATAAATCCTCCTCTATCTGTTGCGGGTCGAGGGCCCCTTCTTCAAACTCCGATTCGTATTTTTCATAGAAAAATCTCTGATCAACGATAGAAAAAGATCCATTTTGTATCATATCTAACGGATTCCTTGGTTCGGACCGAAGAAATAATGTCGCTCGATTATTATCAAACTGACTGCAATCTTTTTCTGTCCGTGAGGATCCCGCCAGAACACCTTCTACTTCTAATAGGCCATGAACTAGATCAGAATCATTCTCAACGAATCCATAAGAAGTGATCCAATTTTTTTCACCGGATCCGGGTGAAGACCAAAGATCTTGAGCGACCGATCCGGCAGAACAACTCAAAAGATAAAGAAGTCTCGTTAATTTCTTCATGCTCGTTCCAAGTTCGAAGTACCATTTGTACAAATAAGAAGCTCCTTCCTTACATGATTTCTTCTTCATATAGATACATATAGGATCTATGGGGCAATTACTTAGAAGTACATTTTGTGCAACAGCCCTTCCTATCTGATAGAAAAGGATCCCATGATCCTGAACCGATCTTCCCTGGGATCGCAAATCCCAAGTTTGTCTATGAAGAGCTGATCTAATTGTATTAGTTTCTATAATGGATTTCTTCTGTGTAATACTAATTGATAGGGCCTCATTGATAAGTGCTACAAGATCTCGTGCATTGGAACCCATGGTTATGGACCCGAATCCGTTAGTATGGAACATTTTCTTTTCCAAGCGAAATCCCCTAGTATATGAAAGAATGAAAAAGTGCTTTCGTTGTTGTGGAATAAGAAGCCTTCGTATCTTAATGCATGTATTTAATTTATTCGGAGCTATTAGAGCGGGATCCACTTTTTTGGGAAGATGAGTCGAGGCAATAACAAGAATATTTCTAGTGGAACATCTTTCACAATCCCTGGAGAGATAGTTCTCTAATAGACCGAGGGATAAGTAATTCGACTCATTCACATACAGATCATGAATGTTTGGAATCCATATTATGCAAGGAGACATTGCTTTTGCTAATTCGAATTGAAGTTGAAGGGTGATATCAAATCGGTCTATTTTCGGCGTCATATACATAGTTAGCACATTCGTCATAGTTAGCAGCTCCGTATCAAGGTCATCATCAATATTGTCACTATCATCAATACGGATATCGTCACTATCATCAATATCATCAATAAGATAACCTTTACGCTTGTCATCCAGGAACTTGTCCGAAAATACCGTAATGAAAGGAACATAGGAGTTTGTCACTAGGTATTTGACCAAACAGGATCGTCCAGTTCCTATAGAACCTATCACTAAAATACCCCTAGAAGGGGATAGGGCTAAGCGGAGCGAAAAAGATTTTCCATGAGATGGGAAATGAAAACTATTAGCCCCACACGAGGTTTGTGAATAAGTGATTGTCTGATAATGAGCAAGGAATATCCGTCTTTCTGCTAAACAGGATCTATTGAACTCATAATGCATTAGATACTTTTTCTGAATGTCAACTAAGTATCGTAAGTAAATGGATCCCGGTTGTTCAATCATTTGATAACCAGAGTCATTCTTTGATAAAGGATCACTATGAGTCAGACTCAATAGAATTTGATCAATCCTTTTTTCTGTCATTAAGGTGGAGAACTGAACCAAGAATTCTCTTTCTTCATCATCAATCGAATCACTGTTCGCGACCCAGGATTCTATTTTATCATCAATCCAATCACCGTTCACGTTTTTTCTTTTTCTTATCAATGAATAGATCTCTTTACTTGTACGACTTAGATGTCTCGTATTTCTCGAAAAAGTGATTCGATTGATGGGATTTGGTATGATACTTATGAGATCGATGAGATTGATAGTCAAATATTTCTTCTTAGAACCTATTGATTTGACCCCATAAGCGGGACCACCACCCAATAGCATGTTGCCACCAGAAGTGGAACCCCGTATTTCTCCCAGAGAATCTCCTAATTGTTCCAGAGCAACTAGAAAGAGATTCTTTAACCAGAAAGAATTCAGTTCAGATGTAGGATACCTATCCAGAAGTTTTCGCAACTCAATCATGTATGATGGAATCATCAAAGATTTGATCTTTTCTAACTCTGTCTGTAACTCACTAGAGGCTCGGGAAACAAAGAGAAGATGGATACGAACGAGATATCCAGCAACAAGAAGAAGGAAAAGGATTGAATAGAGGAACTCCCGAGCATTTCTTGATCTCAGATGTGCCCATATCAATGGAACGGGTGACTCATTATTTCGATGAATCATTTCTTCTGTCCTCAGAAGATTCTGTAAACACTTATTCGAAATCTCACTTATCAGAGTCCATTGTGGAAGAATCTTCTGAGGAATTGGCCATGATATATCTGATCCATACATAAGATCATGAAAAATGGATACAAATTTTTGACTGCTACTTAGTATCGGCAATGGGTCTGAAAAAGTATCTAAAAGGGTGAAATTTAGATAT